TAGACCCATAGGACCATCTTTCAAAGCTAGCCTATATACCTTACGAGGAGCCACCAAAGGGAGTCTGCGACTTCCTTTAGTTTAGGGCAGCAAGCCCTTTCTGTTAGTTAGTCGGGTGCTGGATCATCTTCTCGTAAGAACCCTTAATCCCCATCCACACCACAACTTTTTGCTTGCTGGTTACAGCTTTAGCGACTGTTACTTTATATTCAAGCTATTTTAGTAGTAAATCGCCCGGGCTTCGAAAGAAAGAAAAAGGTGCGTGCCGCACTCACGAGGGACTGCCTCTCTGAGTTCTATTCCGAACACAGTTGTTTGAGTGGATCCATTCTCTTCCTTTTTTGCAACCTCTTTCTATTAAGTATAAATCGATGGAACCGGAGCCCCAGAATCTCATTCATTCTCTTTGCCAGTTCAGTGCTACCCTTCCTTTAGGGCGGGCAATCTTAACTCGCTTCGTCGTCATGATCGGGAGAACTCACAATGCCCAGATCAAAGGCAAGATCAGCTCACTTCCACACCGACTCAATAACTTAATCCTCTCTAAAGGCTCGATGTAATTGAGGCTCGACTGAAAGGAGAGGGATAAAGAAAGCTTCGAATCACCTTGACTTGAGGAAGAGTTGAAAGCATCATAAAGAGGGGTTGCTGGTTCGCGCGCTACGGCTTGATGTCTACGCGCCTTAGGACGACGCGCGATATCGCTTTCCTAAGCTAGCTCACTTTCTTTGGGTCACGACTGAAAGCTATTTAGTTAATGACCCGTAAGCGAAGGTCGTTCAATCAAAAAAAGCCGGTTTATTTGGTAGGGGCCAACAAGGCAAGGCCCTGAAGAGCAAAAATTTTAGATGATAGGGCAGAGACAAAGCAGGCACATCAACAAGTTTATTCGGTTAGTTAAAACTCAGAGGATGACCTGTTGACTATCTTGTTAGTCTTCCGGTAGGAATACCGAAAATCTTTCATGATGAGCGCCAAAGACTCAAAAGCTCACGCACGATCTACTGATCAAATAGCATAATCACGTTCAGGGACAGGCTTTCTCCCCAAAGCATACTTTTGCTTGCTTGCCATAGCACAAGCTGATCACACTGCGACGTCGAGCACTTCGGAGGAAGCGTGGTTAAAAAATTCCTCAGCGCTTAAAGCAAGATTCGGAACTTTAGTTTAGTTAGGGTCATCGTTTCATCCGCCCTTTCTCTTTCGACAGAGGGTCTTGGTCTGTGTTGGTGGTATCATGAGCTTAGCTAGGCGGAGGGCTGTATGCCGGGCCATCGAAAGGGCGAAAGCGTGGAATAGAGTTAAGTCTTGCCATGAGCTCCAATCATCCAGCAGCCAAGATCAGATATCGAGATTGAAAGCCTTCCTTTCCAGATCAAGAGCTTTAGCGTTTTCTGATGCGTCTTCCTCTCCCGTTGGTCGAGTTAGTCCCTTCCTCTGTTTAATCTTTCTTCCTGGAACTAGAAAATAACCTACGGGCTACCCAGCCTTTAGAGTCTATTAAGGATCACTTTTTATATTAACAGAATCGAAAGCTTAATTCGAAAGATGAGACTGGGCTATAGGAGAGTCGGAAAGTTAATCAAACACTTACTTGGTCGGTGGTCTCTTTCTTATCTTAAAAACTCACAGCTCGCCTCGCTCAATGTGCGTTAAATGCGCGTATATTGCGCAAATAGAGTTTGAGTTTATCGCGCAGCAGGAGATCGAAAGCCCAACCTTCCCCACCTCACCTCCCTTCTTTTCCTGGGCCAGTCTAGTGCCCTAGGCTAAGTTTGAAAGTGGCGACTTTCGATACGGCTTCCCCCTCGTAAAAGAGGGGAGAAAAATGATGTGGCGCCCATTGAAGCTAAGCCCGAACTAAGCCCGCTAGCAGCCTCAGGAACGGAGTTGCGCGATACAGCTGGGAAGCATTGAATACTTTTGGCTTCTTTGTCTACTTTCTTAAAAAAGGAAGGCCTACTGACCTTCCATTATCGCCGAGGAAAGGTTCGATCTGGGTGCAGCTAGCATGATTCGAACTTCATCATGCAAAGTCTGGTTCCGAATAAGAAGGAACGGAGTAGCTCGACTGTAAGGAGAGGAATGAACTGCTTCCAACCAGCCTAAGCGTGATAGCTGCACCCAGAGCAAGCAACCTGGATAGAAAGATCACTAAGGAAGATAAGGCATAGGGCCCTGTGACTCAATGCCCGGGTGAACATGCATTCTTTTATCTACCGTACACGGTAGACTGAAAACCAACCAAATCGGAAGCGGGTAAGGTCAAGTTGTACCCGATCTACTGATCGTAGACCAGTCTCGTAGTTGATTCTTCGGCTGTTATTGATTCTTCTTTAAAGGATGCACGGAGTCTGTCCCGGGATTGAATCTTGTTCAGTGAAGCGAAGAAGGGTATTTTACTTACTCCTTAGAAGATTGGATTCGAGTGTCACACTCTTTAGCTGCCGTTAAGCGGTTAAGTAGGAAGGATAGGTCTATTGTTGTTGTAGTAGAAGCTACAGGTTGTCAACTGACGTTCTGTTCCAGCTTGAAAGTGAAGACGAAGCCAGCCGGTGAGTCGAAAGTTTTAGCGCTGTGTTGCGGCATTTGCTGCGATAAGCTCGAGTCGTGTGAATGCGACCCGTCTCACTGCCTAGGGTGGGTCTGGGACTTCGTAGTTGGCGGCTAGCCGCCTCCTCCTCTGGCCCGCCTTCTTGCTTCTTTAGTTAGTGCGGGGTTTGTAGTCTTTATTTGAGCGGGGTTATCCTAAAACAAATAAGAACGAGGCCCGTCCCAGAAATGGGGCGGGGAAAGAAGAGTGGGTATGAGGGCTTCTTTCTTTCGCGTTACTTTTTTTTCGATTCGTTTTGAGTTTACTTCCTTTCTACAGGAACGCCCACGCAGCGGGGATATGGGGGTAAACAGGGGAGGCAGACAAAGCAACGGGGGGTAAGTCCGCTAAGTCCAGTTAGTCCAGTCAAGCTAGTCTAAGCAATTCTGCAGTAACTTCACTTGCTCCTTTGGAGGACTAAGGGGGATCTTTACTTATACAGCCGGAAGTCTGAAGAGACTGTCTATTGTATTGAGACATTTGGTTATTAATGGTCAGAAGTACACAATAAAACCTCTTATGAGGAACCATATGCTATACGAGATTGCTGTCTATCTTGATAAAAAGCTGCTATTCAGTCTAAGGGATTCCTTAACACTGCTCACGAGTAGTCTTAAGATATTAGCTAAACATCTCTGTCCTCAATTAGGATCTAAGAGTTCCATCCCCCATGATGAAATTCGAGTCGAGAATCTGATCACTCTCAAATCTCAATTGTTAGATTATATGAAACAGGATATCCTTCTATTAGGTGGTGTGATGCTGAAGGCTCAAGATCTCTATTGGAGATTCTACAATATTGATATCGTGACTAAATTGACCCTGTCCTCGCTAGCGCTAGCAATCTTTCGTACTAAGTATTACGATCAAGACAACTGGCCAATCCATATCCCAAATCGGAACGAAGATACCTTCATTCGTCGTGCTTACTATGGAGGCCATGCTGATGCTTATAAACCTATGGGTGAAAATCTATACTACTACGACGTTAACTCCTTATATTTTATATCATGAAGTCTTTTCCAATGCCTTGTGGTAAGCCTGTCTGGCATGGTCATTTAGAAAGATCAGGATTTAGATAAGTTGTTTGGATTTATTGAGGCCCATGTAGTATGCCCTAGTACTATATCTCGACCTTTCCTACCCTATCGGGATAATAAGACTAAAACTCTACTCTTCCCCACCGGGAATTTCGTGGGTGTGTATTAGTGTATTATAAGTTAAAGTATGTGCGCAGCATAGGCTACCAGATCACTCCTCTCTCTGGCTAAGTAGAAGATTCAGCCAAGAAGGGAATAGTTCCCAAAAGAGTGTTGCTTTAACAACATTCTAGTTATTAGATAGTGACATATATATAATAATAGAGATCTCAGTTCTATAGTTATAAGAAAGTAAGAAGTGAAAGATAGTTATGCTTTATGCTCGACTGACGTCAATCTTCCCAATGAAGATAAAGAAAGGAAGATTCTAATAGACACGCCTTTTGACAGCTACTCTTCTTAGAAAGCATACTCTTTTTCTAGCTGGGCAAGTCAGACTTTTCAAACTATCATGGTCTTTCAGGATTTCTGTCAAGAATTCATTCAATAGCTGCTTCTCTGTTTACACGAACTTGCTTGCCCGGTTGAAGTCCAATTAGCTTTTGTCCTTCCTTCGATGCTTGATTAAAGGTAAAGGAATGAATCAAACTCGGAACTAAAACAGCTGTCCAACTGTCAAAGCCGGTATACTTATATAGGAAACTTCCCAAACGGAAATCTCCATCCCTAGTATCGTATCGGTTCAGTGTGCCAGTTCCAACTGGAATAAAAAAAGTCTATAGACTAATACAGCATTGGCAACAAGTTACCGGTCGGTTCTTTATCTTTAGGAGGATGCTTGGCTGCTTTCAGTCAAAGTGAGTTCCATCCGACAACCAAGCTTCACACTTCTTTTTTCTCTTTATCTGCCGGGGAAGAGATCTTACTTTGGATTAGAAAGTGCCGATCCGTAGCTGTCCATTCATTCCTCTCTCCGCTCTGTAACTGAAAGAGAAGCTAGACAGTGTACAGATAAGATCGATTGACAGTCGACAGTTTATTTTCTTACATGGAAAGAAGGATTGAATGTGCAACCAAGTCTGAATCAATCAAAACTAAAACTGGAATTGGCTGTTATAAGCTATCACTGCTGACCGGGAAGGAAAGAAAGTGGATTCTTATTGGAATTCTTTTTACAAAATTACCCCAATTCCTTACCCGATGTTAAACTTATCCAAAGGGGACTGATTTTCAGACAGACACAAATAGCTTTTCCCTTTCTTGCTTTCCTCTTGATGGTGAGTGAAATAGGGTTGCTTATACCTGGAGTATCTTAGCAATTCATGGTGATGAAGTCAGTTTAGGCTATTCTTCATTCCCGGCAAGCAAGAAACTATCGACTCTCTAAATAGCGGAAGAAAATGCTTGGTGCCCCTTCCGTTCAATCCTTAACTGGAAGGAAGAAAAAGCCAACTGTTGAGCGAATTCCCATCTTGTCTGTGTAGCTGCCATAAATCTCTCCTACTGATCTGGAATCACATGTAGACCAAACTGATTCCCACTAGAGAGAAGTTAGCTGCTATCTTATCCCTTTCCCCCAGATTCTATGCTTGATTCATGGCTGACCTGGATTGGAAAAGAGTCCCCAACAAGAATTGGACAGGAAAGTTTCTTACAAATCAAAAGTGGACTCTAAGAGATTCTTGCATGGAAAGAAGGAATTAGTCTATATTGAGTACTTGTCACGAAGGATAGCTATTCGGCATATAAATGAATGAATGTCGATTGGTTTAGGTTTAAAAGAACTGGTTCGGCATAACATAAGTTAAAGTTAGTCGCACTTAATTGAATATCTTGAATTGGAAACCTAACCCAGACCAGTCTGCTCGTGGAATAGAAATCGAGAGTAGCCCATTCCTTCTCTACTTTACAATAGATTTTAGGAACTACTTGACCTAGCTTGGTGAATCAGTCAATTAAATCCCTTCCTTCACAGTCATGCTTTATATACTTCTACCGAATTAACTTGTTAGAGTTATATAGAAGAGATTGAAGAATAGCGTATGGCATGTCTCATTTCTAAGCATAGGACAGATGCTAGAGCAAAGCGAGATTGAATGCCGATCGTTCCCGGATTGGAACTGCCCGACAAGAAGGAATTGGTCTTTCTTTTTTGGTTAACGAAGAAGCCCGAGGAAGACTCAAAAAAGACTTGGGTCGGATCCTTCCTTGCTTGTAAGCTGAGCTAGAGCATTCTTTCTTTATCTTTATTGCTTGCCTGGAATGAGAGACAAGTCACTAACTAAATGAATGAACGAATAAGCTGAAGAGGCTGTGATACCATATAGTGAAGAGAGAGTGAAAAGTTGGTTCCATTTGAGATGGGCCTGAAGGATTGAATCAGAAATTGACTGAGATAGAGGCATAGATTCCGCTGCAAGAGAATCCGTAGTTGGGGAAGACAAAAAAACTCCAACCTTTCGCAGGGTTTCTTTGAGTTAGCTTGTCTCTTTCTCGGGGAAGGCTTTCATGAATGGAATGCTCGCGGGAGAGGGCAAGATCTGATATGTCAGTTCCTTTCCTCCCACGAGTACAGTCTCCGTCTAAAGAGATTTACAGGATCTTCTAAAGATCTAGGAAGTTTACCTTTTAGCTCTGCTGTAGAGAAGGCAAAGAGTTGCCTTTGGTAGGTAAGAACTTTCTTTCCTGAAGTCAGTCCGGGAATTAGGGCCTCTATCAATTCTCGAACCGGAAGCTAGCGCCCGTTGGGGGTAAAGGCAGAGCCGGTCAAAGGACTTTCAACTCCGCCTGCATCAGTCTTTTATTCTACGTAATCTTGGGCTCTTTGAGGGAGTGGTCGGAGCCTCGGCATGGCGTCTTCCGATCGACACGTAGCAGCCTAAACTCAATCTTACGGATCCTTTTCCCTTCTTTTTCATCGATCAAAAGAAGGCATTCCACACTAAGATAAGAAAAAGGCCTTGGTCAATGACCAGGAAGGGATTCTATCCTCGTAGACGGTTTTTGAAGAAAGATAGAACCAGAGGATCGTTCTCCATTGGGATGACTATTCTAGTAAGATAAAAGAAAGGGCCTGGAGAGTGAGATGCAAGCTTTAGGGTTCTGCTACGCAGATCCAGTTTTGCAGACAGATAGATGGCGATAGCTTTCATTAAGTAGATGAAAGATCAAGGGTAAGGCTTTCTTCACGAAGTACGCGGACCGATTCTTCCCTCTTCATTTGCTTAGTCAGCTGCGGCTTCTTCCACTTCAAGGCCCTAAGACGGTCAATTGACGAAAGATCTTTGACCTAAAGACCATGGAAAAAGAGTGATTACCGCCTTGTCCCTCTTTGCTACTCTAAGAAGCTAATTCTCAGATGTGACTCTTCCCGGCCTGGCCGCTTAGTCGCAGGAAGATTCCCCAACTGAGGAAGAATAGGATCATCCCATCTATGATAATCTCTGGGACTTGTCGACTCAACCGATCAATAGAAGGACATCCTCGTCGAGTTCTTGCATGCTAGCAGTGAGAATCTCCTCTGCTGTGAATCTGATTGAAGAAAGGCAGCCGAAGCAGAAATGGAAGGCTGAAAGAGTACTGGGGCTTCTACGTCAACATTTCTACAAAACATCCTCCAAGAGACAAGTAAGTAGCACTTTTACTAGGACAGTCCACTCCGGAGGGAAAGAAGGATGTCAAATTACCTTATTCCGAAATAGGTATCCAGATTCTACCGGATGCTTAGTAGAATAGGTGTGGCTAAGGGAAAAAGCAGAGTATACTGCTAGGCGTGCCAGGCATCTCCTTTATTTAGCCGACACGTCGATGTCCCAAAGGATCCTTGGTAAAGTAATAGAGAAAATAGGCTGCCCCCGCCTACAGGCATCCTAATGAAGAGAGAGAAAAAGGGCTATTGGCAGTAGCCATAACCGGGGCAAAGTCAGTAAATAGAATAAGATTGGAAAGCATTGCCTAGGGGCAGGAAGGAGTTGTCGCCAGCTTTGATGGAATTGACGACCGAGAGTGCCTTTAGCCAACCATGCTTTGAAGCAGTAGCCTTGCTTTAGGTCCATTTGCTTGAGAGCTTCCATGCCCGGAGTTGATCTGGGCACAGGGGGGTTTAGTTTAGGATTGATGCAATGGCCTGCCCTTCTTACACAAGCACTTCTAAGAGACCACTCTTCTATGAGAATTTGAATAAGGAACATGCCTTTCAGATACAGATCAATCTCTCTTAGCAATGATCTGTCTAGGGCAGTTTGAACTAAAAGATAATAAGAATGACTTTACCCTCCCCTTCCTCGTCCAAACACTATGTCAGTTGCTTGCCTTCTCCTTCAAAGCGTCAGAACGCCCTACGAACTTCGGATTGACGACTAGTCTTGATTGGAGCCAATGTACCGGCGCTTAAAAGGCCATGGATCTTTCCTCCGAGGGAATTGACACTGATCTATAACGACGTGTATGTTCTTTAACAAGGACTTCCCTTTGTTGATAGAAAGTTTTTGGTCCCTGGCGCAAAGGCCAACCTCCTCCTTGTGGCGTCTTTAGCTTCTAGCCGGTCTCATCTCAACGCGGGTGATCCTCCTGGCCTCTAGCCTAGAAAAGAGTCTTTCCTTTGAAAAGGGCACTAGGATTATCTCCTAACTAAGCTGATGTATTGGCCGAGTCTTCAACTCAAACCCCCTTGGATCAGCTTCCGGGAAACTCCTAAACTAAAGCCGATTCGCAGATCTGTTCTCCCAGCCTGGAATTCCCGACTTGAATAATCGGCATCACTATCCCGCTTCCCGAGGGCGGAAGTCTGTTTTTTTTAATTCAGGGAGGTAAGGAACAAAGCTTTCAACGGAGAAAGGGGAAGAGGGGCTAATTAGAATATGCAGCAGCGCTTAGCCCCTCCACTCAACTCAGCCATACAAGTCTTTTTAGTTATCCTATACGTTATGTGTTTAGAAACATAGTTACACGACTTCGATAATAGGACAATTTACCACTAATCCAATCCTTCCCCCGCTGGCACTGAGTCCAAGTAAGGGAAAAAAGTCTTTCGGAAGGACTAGAATAGCGGAATTTAGCAAAGCCTGCGCCTACAAAGAGAGGGAAAGGATAGGGGAAACACCTATAAGCCCTTAGCCTCGATCTACAAGAACAACTAATTGATTATACTACATCGACGAAGACTGAGACCACTTTTACAGCTTTTGCACCCAAGCCTAAGCCCCCTTGCTTGCTGCATAGCACCCACGGTTAGCATTACTACAAATTAAAAGACAGCTACTCCAATGAACATCGCAATGGCTTTCTTTCCTCTTTCGGTTAAGGCGCGCTCCTCGCTTGATACAATCAGTGGAACGACAGGAGATCGGCCATAGGACAGGTTTTCGAGTGGTCCCATACCACCCTGATTGATTGAATCCTTGCTCCTTCACCGATGCGATGACTATAGACTCTATCTCGTAACACTTGTTTGTCTGTCTAATTCAGATAGGCTTTATTATTTTTTTCATTTGCTATTTTATTTGTTTGGTTGTGGGATGAGCTAATTTTCTGGGTATATGCCCAAACCAAGACAGGTTAAAAGGTACAAAGAGATGATTGAATTTTGTTATCCTCAAGTAAAGCCATAAGAAAAAGGAATGTTTTTTCTAAAATATTTGTTTATATGAATCTATGCCCCTTAGAGCTCTTTCCCCGTGGGATCTTTAGAGTCTCTCTCCCAGTCTCCTCTACAACAATGCAAGAGGCAAGTTAGTAATAGACGGTTCTAGGTACAGGTAAGATGCAATTCCTTCTTATGCTTATGAGCGAGCAAGCACCGGTGCGGCAAACTGACTGTGATTGAATAGCTATCCTTTTTAACTAAGGGAAAGGAACTCAAGCCATATGTGGGAAGACTGAACTGGACTGAGATTGAGGGAACACTCCATGAGACAGTGGGATTGCGCCATCACTTTTCAGTGCCTCTACGAGCTGTGAGGCAGATTGAACGCTACGCCCTTGGAAGAAAATCTTTTCCTGGATAGATGCTGTACATCCAAATCCAGATGCCGAAGTTTTTGCAGGGTGATCAAATTGACTTAAGAACCTGGGTCAGATTCTATTGATTGTGGTTTCTTGGCTGGTCCCTGTGCCATACAGAGGACTATTATGCTCCTCGTCCCTAATAACCTAATAATAAGAATAGGTCGTCGTCTGTAAATGCAGCCATATTAATCATCCTATAAGGATTCCTTCCTCGACTGTTCTGCAAAGAAAGCCAGATTATCCTCAATCCTCAGGATTAAAGAATGCTTCCACCAAAGTACCCGGAAACATCATTAGCACGTCATATCATATACTGTGAGCAAGGCGGGGATCCTCTTCTAATCTAAGGGGCCAGCACAAAATGGCGAGATCATCTATCTATCTCTAGGATATCCGCTGTTATGCCTTCCTTACCTACCTGAATTCATTCATACCATTCCCTCACGTGCCTTTGCAGTTAGCAGCGGAAAGAGAGATAGAGATTGGTTAACTCCCTTAAGTCTTCCTAAGGGTATAAGAAGGTATCCGTGAGGGCATTTAAAGTGAGGGTATCACTCGGATAGTTAGGCCCGAGAGATAGCTGAATTGACCTTAGTCTTCCTAAGGGAGTGAGTGAACTACTAGTCGTAGGGCACGAACGCAATAAGAAGGAAGTCTTTCTTTCGCGCTGCTTTGGAATTTTTTGCAGCGAAGGTCCTTTCCGTTAATTCAATATCTGTCTCGCCTGCTAACTATTCTCGGTCTACCCTGATAGGGTATTCGATTCCTCTTGGCTTGGCTACTTTACCTTTATTACGATATCACCAGATTAGCAAGAAATACCTGTGACCTGGTTCACGCTTTGTTTTGACTTCAAGCAGTTCCAAGATCAGGATCCGTATTTGATTTTCAATCAATCTCCTCAGCATGAATTTAAAGTGGGTCTATCGATACAAGTGGTAAGACCGATCATTCAGCATCCAAGACCTGGCCGATGGCTACTTCAAATTCAAGTGCCACTTATCTTAACACAACTCGGGCTAATCGACTCCCAGCCTAGCTAGACCTGGTTCAAGCAATTAAGCCAAAGCAACACTTATTCCTTACCGGATTCAATTCTTTCGTCCACTTCTCTCTTCTATTTTTCTTTTGGTATCTGGGTGTAAAAGGTGGGGAGGGGTTTAGTTTGCAAGAATGAACCTAAAGGCAGCCTAAGTACTTTCTCTGAGAAAAAGGGTAGGGCTTTCAGCGCCTCATGCCATAAAAAGAAAGAGAGGGATGGATGGAAATATCTATCGGATGGAGCAGGAACTGCATTAGACTAGATAGACAGATTAGAGGAGTAACGACCACCGGTACTTAAATCAATAGGCGGTCGCAAGAGATATTAGCCTCTACAGACAGTTGCCGGATAGAAAGGCCTTTTTCACGAGATTGGCCAATAGCTCCCGGAAAAAAGTGAATCGATAAACCAAATGGATCAACACTACTGAATGAGGCATCCACATGATTTGCTGCTAAGACCGGATTCCGTCCATCTGCAGTTCCTTCTCTGTGCTGCTCGTGGCCCTATATATATGCTTAACAAGACTGGTACAAAGATGTAGCTAAGAATCTGTGAAAGGCCAACTAAGAGAGTTTTTAACTAAGTCGGATAGGCCTAGAAAGGTCACATCTGTAGGAATAGAGCTAGATCAAATAGAAATCATACCCTGCCCACGCGGTTGGGTCATCTGCCGCCCCCTACTACTTTCTTTAAAAGGTATACTGGTAGAGAGTCTCTTCGGTCCTAGGACTAGCCCATTCTCGATGCTATGGGAAGGTTTGGGAGATTCTTCCTTCGATTCAGTTAAGGGACGAAAAGTGTCTATTCACTATCCTCTCAGTCCAAGGAAATTCTACTGTTAAGGCTCTATCCAAGGCTGCTAAGAAATGCTACTATTCTAATTATAGATCGGCCATCTCTCTCTTGCTCAAGTCTCTTTCTACTATCTAAAGAGCGCTTAGGGCTCGCTACAGATAGGGCTCAAGTACTTGCAAAAAAGTACGTTCCTTCTCAATGGTCTAGTACCTCTCTCTTGAATGCCAAAAGACTTAATTGCTCCCACACATGGTCATCCTTATTGCTAGGCTGGGAGCTATGCAAATCAGGCATAAAATGGACTCTATAAAGAGGTCCGCAACTAAACTTATGCTCCTTTTTTATTGGTTTCTTCTTCCATGTTTTTGATTAATAGGAACTCCTCCGTCTTGTTTAGTATTTGAAAATCTTGCTCAACTGCTTGCCGGACTTCGGAGACCTCTTGTCCATCTCCGAGAGCGCCCTTTCTCGCTTTTAAATTATCTTCAATGAGCTCCTCTGCACGTTGCTCCAAGGCCGAGGGCGCCAACGATGACTCAGCCGAGGGTTCGCGCGGTTCGGAATGAGCTTCTGCGCCTGAAGTCCCCCCTGTTGAAGAATCAGGCCCATCCCCTGGCATCATCCAATTCCCCAGAGAGGGCATTTCATTTCTTCTGGACTGAAGAGTGAGCGTAAAGCACAGCCCATTGAAAAGGCAAGTCCGCCAGGTACGCCCAACCAACCCTCTTAGAGGAAAGGAAAGAGCCTTCCCACCGAGAGAGAAAGGCAGCCTACAACTAGGCAGCCAAGGACAGTAGCATTAAGACTTCCAACCATTAGCAAGGCAAGTGAACTTGAAGCAAGAATTCTTAGGCAAGAAGGGGAAGGGAGTCAAAGACTGATTGCCCTAAAGGATTTATTGGCCTTAGCATCTTAGCATACGGCATTACCGGTCTTAGGACTTTTTGACAAAAGCGCCAAAGCCTTTCAAGGTAACTGATGCAAAGAAGGAGCTGTTCTCTTTTCACGAATCCAACTGACATAGGGGCAAGATCTTGACTATTTATTTAGGGTCGATTAGCTCTGACACTAGGAATAGTGAGTTTTTAAGACCTATCTATAGGTAGGGCAATTAGACTGAACATGGCATGTCTGACTGATTGACCTCTATAAGCCAAGGAACTTCTTGCATTGCACATAGGGAGGGTGCGGAGCGGTTCTTTATCTTATCATTGCCCTCAGGCTTGGAACTGAACTGCAAGTATATAAGAAAGAAGATTGCTAAGAGTTAGCAGTCGAAGGGAGTTTGAAGAATTACCGGTGCGCACAGAGAAGGAGCTGTGAGGGAAGGGATTGAAGATGGAAGGGGCTGTTGTCGTAATTTAGCGGGAGCTGCTGCTAGTCTTTTCGACCATGAATCTCTAGAAGGGCTTACAAGAAGCCGAGAAGGAGACTCCCACGGCATAAACTGCTCTAGCTGAGACGAACCCATCCGAGCTAAAAAATCTGCACACCTGTTACCTTCTCTGAGCACGTGAACAATCTGAACCTGCCAATCCCTACTACGATACGAAGAGAGGCAATGTCTTTAATCAATGGCTGCCTTAAAAGAGACTGCTACTGCTGGCTCGATAGAGTCTGGAGATTTTAGATGGAAAGAGATAGACAGGGACTGCAGGATCAGGATAGATAGGCTTGCTTTAAGACTCCAACAGGCTCCTTTGTACCGCTCGTAACTGGAAAAACGAAGAAAAGGGAACTAACCTGCACTCTCTTGCCTGGAATGGACCACTCGTCGCATGGCTATAGTATAGTATATAAAGTCCTATCCTATAGTATAGTATCTATAGGAAGACCAACCCATTCTCTCGCTCGGCTGGAAAGACATGAACAAACAAAGGAAGGGGGAATAGCTATCTTCTTCCCATCTACTCAAGTCAGTGTGAGAGTCGAGTTCAGAGGAGCATCAGCCCACACAAAAAGGTCTTATATGGCTAATTCCTCGCTTGGCGGATCTTCCTCTCCTATTAGCTTACCTTGGCTTCGAGTTACCCTGGTCCTATCGAACCAGCTACTTCATGGATGGTGGCAAATCCTCAAAGAGAATTGATTAAGAGAACCTTCGCTGGATAAGAACTTTGAGTCAATGAATTAACGCCATTCTCCCTTTTTAGTCAGAAAGCTAGTGGCATGCTTACCTTGCCTGGCATCCACTCCCGATTGATTGGATCACTGTAATAACACACAAAGAAATTAGTAAGACAGATAGCCGACTTGTTACCTGCTGCCAAGTCCAAGTTCCGGAGATTGGGCCTAGTGGCATTAGTGAAAGACAGGATTGCACGTGTTACAGGATTGCCTAGACAAACTAAGAAGCAAGGAAATGAGTCACTGCCAAGTCAGTAAACTGCTGAGAATGGTGGTGATCTTCCTTCTGCTGTCAAAGGCTTGGATACCAGCGGATCGGATCTAGCCTGAAGAGTGACTGTCCGGAAAACTAGACCCGATGTCGGAGTAGGATTCCCATCTACCAGTAGCTAACCTATCACTGCTAATTCAATCAAGTAAAAGAACATTACAAGCCAGAAAGAAAGGAAAGGTGGTTGCTGTGAGAAAGAAGATCACTGTGAAACTGAGCCAGTACCAACCACCTTGAATGTTAGGGATGGGATAGCTAGCTGATTGAATAGACTAGCTACCTCCCAATCAGGTAGACCAGACAGGCAAAGAGCCGCCTCCTTTGAGCCTACCGTCCTACCGCCCCTTCTCCTATACCTGGCTGCTTCTCGCTCACCAAAGCATACTTCGTTCGTTTCCCGGGACGAGCGGCTCCTTCTTTCTTCCTTCTAATTGATAAGAAAGCGGTTTTTCTTTTCCCTATCTTCCCTGACCTTAGATGGAGAAAGAAATGCTTAAGGAAAAGGCGCCCTAGAAGCTGACGCGTCAGTCCGCTCTTATTGCCCTTATGTGATTTGAACCGGCGTAAGGAGGTCTAGTTTAAGATATGGGGCAAGTATAGTCTCATGCTTATTCGGTAATGGGTTAACCTCATCACCCTGATCTTCATCATCACTTATGACAGTGATAGAAAGACATCAAGCTTTTATCATCATTTGAGACGTCGTTAATGGAATCTTCCTTCCTCTTTTCAACTTTCCAATTCAAATAACAAAAAGGGAGATGGAGAGGTCAGTCAAGCTATATAAACCATCGGGAGAGAGGAAGACCACCGTGGATGCCTACAGCTAACCTTTCACCTTTCAGCAAAGGGCTTGATTGGCCCATCCTTGAACCACCTTCCATCAAAGAAGATTTCTTGTGTAAAGAATGAGATAAGGTTCTAGGGCAAAGGGGAAAGGATAAAGAAAAAGGTCTATTCGCGTAAAGAGTTAACTATCTGACGAGGCTATTCTTATTTATTAGTTTAGTGCTACGAAGACTATCCCGTCCTAACGAGCTAAAGGGCTGTACCATTATCAAGCTAGCCATCAGGGGAAAGGGCCTAACTGAAGGGATTAAGATGCCAGTAGCAGTCCCCATAT